CTGACCGCGTCCTATAGGAATCATCGAATCAATAGCAATAAGTCCGGTTTGCATAGGCTCATATACGGAACGTCTCGAAATAATACCTGGGGCGGGCGATTCAATTAACCGAGATTCCGAAGCTGAAATCTCGCCCCTACCATCAATAGGTTTAGCAAGAGCATTTATAACACGACCCAAATAAGCCTCGCTCACTGGTATCTGAGCAATTCTTCCTGTTGCTTTTACAGAACTTCCCTCTTGTATCATCAAACCGTCACCCATTAACACAACACCAACATTATTGGATTCCAAATTAAGAGCAATGCCTATTGTACCCTCTTCAAATTCTACTAATTCACCTGCCATTACTTCATCAAGACCATGAATACGAGCAATGCCATCACCTACTTGAAGTACGGTGCCAGTATTCACAATCTTGACTTCTCTATTATATTGCTCAATACGTTCACGGATAATATTACTAATTTCGTCGGCTCTAAGGGTTGCCATGAGTCTTGCTTAATTCTTTTTCAGAAGCAAAGGAAAAATCAATAAATAATACCTACAGTAGAAGGACTAATCAGTTATTTCTTTCATCGCCCCAAACATACGAATATTAGCACCGATAGTGCGTAAATGTAACTCGTTGTTCAAACAACTATTCAGAGTTCCTAGAGCTCCTTGTAAGGCTTGTTGAAAAACGCGTTGTCTGACTTGATTAATCGCTCTTTGTTGTTCAAACTGAATGGTTTCATTTTTGTAATTTTCTAATCGTTCCAAATTCTGATAAGTTGAATTAATCAAATTCAATTTTTCTCGTTCTATCTCGGAATATCCATTCACTCGAAACTCATCCGCTTCTATTTTCACTTTTCGTAAGCGGGCCTTGGCCTTTTCCAGCCTTTCAATGGACCCTTTGCGTAGCTCTTCTGAATTTCGAATAGTACTCAAGATTCTCTGTTTTCGATTATCTAATAAATCACTTAATGAAAGTAGATTATCTTCCCATTACAATTAATTTTAACAATTCCATGACCTCTTCCCGAACCAAACAGGAATCTTTCGATTCATTTGGCTCTCACGCTCACTTCCTTATGGGGCATTCCCGTATCACTTTTTTATTTATATATTTTTTTTTATATATATATATAATATATAATGAGCTTATCCTCTCTTTTCTGTTCGGATTCAAAAATATTGAAACGGATCGTTGATCCAAGACCAGAATATTCGGAGGACTCTTCCGACCAGACAAAAAATCTGTAATTATCGGCAAAGTTGTTTCTTTTTTTTTATTCAAATCCAAAAAATTCCGCTTACTTTATACATAGGTCGTCGATTCCGCATTGGATAAAAAAAGGAGGGGATTCCCGTTTTTCAGTAACAATAAAAGGTTCACAAATCATTTTATCGATATGAGTGTTCTATATCGGATAAAATGCAAGGATTCGTTTTGAAACTCGCGCCATACTAACATAGTGGTAGAAAGAACACCAATGTTGCGCCCAGACTTCAAACAATTTAGCTTTAACCATGTTTAGGGCCCCATATTACATATTATTGGTTAATAGAGAATCAAAGTGTATTTACCAACGAATCACGAAATGCTACGGTTCGTACATATGATTTCTGAATTGATTCAGAAGTAATTCGCGGGATCGTGCACCTTTCTTTCCTAGTTATAAAGAAAAAAGTGCAGCTGGTTAGATCCAGCTTATTCTTGAAATAAACAACTCGCACACACTCCCTTTCCAAAAAAAATCAATACACCAAGGACTACACTTAGATTTATTGGATTTGTTGCTAAAATATCGGTATTAAATCCGAAACTCCCGGCGGACGGCCAGTGACCCAAGGAAACGAAAGAATCGGTTACATTTTTCATATGATCTCCTCTTATAGATAGGACTGACTAAATTGAACAGAGTTCTTTTTGTATTACTTCACCCTTTGTTGATTTTATTTTTTTCCATATTTCTCAATCTATTTAATTTCAATTGAACTCCCCCCCAAAAAAAAATACTTAATTATAATTAGGTCCCAGGCCAGGTATCATATCAATTACGATATATCTCGTTCGTTGCAAGGCGTACTAAAAAAGGGGGTTCCATTGGACCGAGAACGGGAAGGAAAAAAGCGAGTGGATCCGCTAATTCCTGATCCTCAAATTAGTCCTTCCCACGGGGTATTGTATTATCTCAACGAATAAGTTAAAGTTATTGTAGGATTGAAATCTTGATATAATTTGAAAAATCAAGCGGCAAATCTAAGATAATAAAATAAGAAAGATCAAAATAAGACTTTCCCATTTATTTCGAGGATTAAACAAAAGGATTTGCAAATAAAAGCGCTAATGCCACGACCAGTCCATAAATTGTTAAAGCTTCCATAAAAGCCAGACTAAGCAATAAAGTACCTCGTATTTTACCCTCTGCTTCTGGTTGTCTCGCGATACCTTCTACGGCTTGGCCCGCAGCAGTCCCTTGTCCAACTCCAGGTCCAATAGAAGCCAGCCCTA